CCTTTCTATTTGTATACTTATTTTCTATCATTAGGAATGGTATACAAGTAATGAGTTTCAGACATCCCGCAAAATAAAAAAGAGTAAAAAAAAAAATAAAGAAAAGACTTATAGAATTTTTTGAATCATATATCATTCTATCGATCAACAAGAATTTGGCACTTTTACCAACTTTATTTTAAGAAATCTCTAGATCTAGAAATTCATTTCGTACAATTGAACCTTTTCAAACTGTTTCTTTTTCAGAACCAAAAAGATTTGTGCCAAAATCACAGATGCCAAGAAGAACAGAAGGCCTTGGACTCGTAATGGATCTTGAAGCACTATTTCCGCGTCTCCCTGACCAAACCCTCCTATATTTGGATTACTTGTTAATGGTTGATCAAGCTTGATGGATTCACCTTCTGAAACAAGAAGTTCTGGTCCTGGAGGTATAATATCAACCACTTGACGTCCTTCTGATGCATCAACTATGGATATTTCATATCCCCCCTTTTCTTTACGTGCTATTCTGCTTACTATACCAGCAGATGTAGCATTATAAACTGTATTGTTACTCTTGCTACCATCAGGATAAATCTGACCCCTTCCTCTGTTCCCACCTACATATATGGGATATTTTAAGAAGTGAACGTCTTTTTTCGTCGCAGGGTCGGGGGAAAGAATAGGAAAGACGATTTCACTATATTTCTGACCGGGAACAGGACCTATCACAAGAATATTTCTTTTATTAGGACGATAACACTGAAAAGAAAGATTGCCCATCTTTTCTTTCATTTCGGGAGAAATACGATCAGGGGGGGCTAATTCGAATCCCTCGGGTAAAATAAGAACAGCTCCTACATTCAAAGCTCCTTTTTTACCATTAGCAAGAACTTGTTTCAGTTGCATATCATAAGGAATTCGAACAACTGCTTCAAATACAGTATCAGGAAGTACAGCTTGCGGAACTTCAATATCCACGGGCTTATTAGCTAAATGGCAATTGGCACATACAATTCGCCCAGTTGCTTCTCGTGGATTTTCATAACCCTGCTGTGCAAAAATGGGATATGCATTTGAAATAGATGCTCGAGTTATTACATATATCATGATCGATACATAAATGGATCGAGTCATCTGTTCTTTTACCCAAGAAAAAGTATTTCTATTTTGCATGGTCCAATCATTGATCCCCGGAATTTCTACAATAAATTTGATAGGTATCTAGTAGAATTCCCTATCCACAAGTTTGCCATTGTATTGATTGTACTGAAAGAATTGTACTATAGTAAGAATACCTTGAAGTAAATAAGGTAGAAGTATAAAGAAAAAGATCTAATAAATTATTTATTCATTCATTGAATGATAAATTACTACAAGCGAAGGAGATACACGATTTAAAAAATGGAAGATCCAATATTTCACAATTGTATCTAGAATCACTGGAAAAGTGGAAACAAGACCAGATATAATCTGATCATTCTGAGACAATCCAAAATCGCTGTAGATCGAACCAATCATTAGTTCCCAACCATGGGTCGAGTGAAATCCGATCCATAAATCAGTAACTAAAAGAATCGAAAAAGCTTTGATTGTATCACTTAAGTTATAGAGAAATTCCTGAATCCAAGAATTTAGAATGAAAAGTTCTTCATTACCCAGAAAAAAATAACCACTTAGAATAGCGAAACAGATTAGATTTGTAGAGAAATGCAAAATGATATGGAAATGAGATTCATTGTGTTTTTGGACCAATTGTATTGTTTCCTTGTGCATTCCTATACGAATCCTTTGCATATGTGTCTCCGAGTACTCCTTTATCATCTCGTCCAACAGGAATAGTTCTTCTAATTCCAGAAATTTTTCTAGAACATTTTTCTCTTGAATATCATTCAAAAGGATTTCGGATTGCCTGGTATTCCACCAATTAATAACCCAAGTTTCTAGACATTTATTAAATGAGAGAGAAATCCACCAGGGCAAAAAGAGTATAGACACAAGATATGGGAGGGAAGCCAATGCTTTCTTTTTTTTCATTCTGTATCCATGATGTGAATTGTTAATGAACCTGTTTCATTTGTCGATTCTATCTGAAATTTCTATGAAGCACGAATTATATAACAAGAGCCTATAACTCTAACAAGAAAACAAGAATAAGGTATCGAACCTATGGATCTTTTCCTATTTTTGTTTTTGTGTAAGAATTGAGTCTTTGGATCTAGAATAATCTAGAATAGAACATAGAAGAAGGCCCTTTTAAAATGAAAAAAAAAAGAAGTAAATAGTATTTCCATATTCCAGAGATCACAATTAGGCAAATTGTAACCAAATTTCCCTTCATTTATTCCTTTCGATGAAGACTCGAAAACCCATTTGAACTAACGAATAGAATTTGGATTTAAAGACGAACCCTACCGGAACCGGATCCTTTAATTCTTTTATTTCTATTTTGAATTCGAAAGATTTCACTGTCTAACCGCAGCGCGGGGATAAGGTATCAATTCAAAGGCCTAAAAAGAGGAATTATGTTTTACGAAAACAAAAGACATGTTAGAATATTTTCTAAATCTCTAATTATTAGACCTTTTACTAGTATAAAGAGTGAAGCTGGACACCATGTGTATGCGTATACAAAATAGTTTCTATTCTACTTAATATATTTTTTTTTTAATATATTCTATTTGATTAGTTATATTTTTGATTAGTTATATTAGATTTTCTTAATATTTTAATATTGTTCCATATACGTCCTCCTGCTTTTGAGATGTATTAAGTTCCTTCTCTCATGCTGAGATTTATTCTTCAGTTCATTTCAAAATACTTCAATGGGTACGCGCAAGAAATAGGCCAATTCGGCAGCTTTTTGTTCAATTTCTCGTGGAGTCAAATTCTCATCAGTACGGGTCAAGGGAATAGCTCCTTGGCCCCTGACTTCCATATAAAGAACACGACGAGGAAAAAGACCCTCTCTCACCTCCATTCTGATTGATTGGATATCTTTCAGAAAGAAACGAAGGAAGACGCGACGATTTTTTCCAGGAAATCCCCAACGAAAAAGGGACATTATCCCTTCTTTTCTATCGAATTGGTCATAACCACTACCTACATTCCATGAAATTGTGCACCACAAATAAGAACTAATGAATAGACCTGCGATCCCATAAAAAGACATCACGATCCCTTGTGGGAAAAAAAGAATTTGCTGATAAGGAAATACGGATATCAGATTTTTACCAAGATAACTGGAAGTTCCAACCACTAAGAATCCTAGTGAACCTAAAAAAAGGATAAAGGCCCAGCAAAAATTACTTGTTTTTCGAGACCCTGTTATAAGTTCTATCCATATATGTTCTGATCGCCAGTTCATACTATACTAGATCCAGTTGCATTCAATTGGAATTGAGAGAATAATCCAAAAGGATTTGACTCGACTTTTATTGCTTGATCCCGAAGTAACTTTCATCAACTAGCAGCATTCCGACAGGAACTCTTAGGAATAATTGGTTAGATAAATTTAGTTTCTATTTCAAATATTTTTCAAAAAAGATTTGCTGATCATTTTGAATTTAATCATTTAATTGATTAAACTATAACCGCATATACATGCATTAATGCGTATATTATGCATCGGCATACATAACAAAACAACTCTTCCATTTGTTTTCGGAAAAGCCACATATCATATATCCTACCATATTACATTAAAAAAGTATCTGTATGATGATCCAGTTTTGAAATAAATTGATGAGATTTGGTCCCATCATATTTAGACAATCTTATTTCTTTGGACATAAAGAGATAAAGAAGCCATTGCGATTGCCGGAAAGACTAGGGCCACTACAGGAACAAAAATAGAGGGAAGGTTAAAATCTATCATAGAATGGGTACCTCAATTTCATATTTGTACCTATTATAATTATAAAGATATCTTATGATAAGTCTATCTATTAGGTAGAATATTAAGATAATATTCATATGAAATATTTCATAACCAATAACGAATGTAGAACTCAATGAAGTGTACCTATTCCTCTTTCTACACGAATATTTATGAGAATCCGCTTTAAGAAATTGGATTCTCCCATCTTTATATTCATCGTCTTTCTATCTTTCCTTTCATCAAAACACCTTTTTTCTTTGAAAGGAAAGATAGAAAAGAGTTTCTTATGAGTTCCCGACTTTAACCAATCTTATCCAACAAACAGGGATTCCTAGTGAAAAACGGGGATTTTCGCTAAATAGAAAGAACTTCTATATTCTTATTATTTGTTATTTGAATATTTCTATTTTATTTCTTTGATTTGATATTTCTTATTTCTTTTTATTTAATATTTTCTTTTCATTTTTTCGATATCTTTTTTTATCTATTTTTCGTTGTTCTATATATGAATATGTCAAAAGGACGGGGGAATTTATTTTTATTTCCCGGATTTCTCGGAAGGAGAAAGAAATTCTTTTTTATCTTGTCAATAGAGGGATGCTTATTCCTAATCAGGAAGAGAGGTAGAATAAAAAAGGGATCCGGGTCAAAAAGTCATTATCCAAAACTTCTAACTCTTACTACATTTATAACGGATGTCTCCAAAGAAAATACCATCTTCTTAGTTTTATTTTTTTCATTCTAATGAACTAAATGCGTATGCGCTACAAATAAAAATAACTGAAGCTAGTGCTATACTTCCATTTGAAAATGAAGAATTTCAATCTTTTTTTTTTAATCTTGATTCAAGGGAAGGAACCCATGTAGCTGAAATAACTCATTCAGAACACCTTTTAAAGGATTACGTGGTACAATTGGGTCGAATAAGCCCTTATCGAATAAATACTCAGCTACCTGTGAACCTTCGGGTACTGTCTTTTTCAATGTTTGTTCAATTACTCTTTTACCCGCAAACGCAATGTAGGCATTAGGTTCAGCAATAATTATATCTCCCAACATACCAAAACTTGCTGTAACTCCGCCAGTTGTAGGAGATGTAAGGATTGATACATAGAATAACTTTTTATTTAATTGATAA